AAAAAGATGCCTGATTAAAGGAATATTCTGATAGAATATCTCATGAAAATAAAATTTCTCTTTTTAAATTATAAAAACTAGAATAAACTAGTACCTAAGAATTCAAAATTCTTTATGCAAAACAACATTTTATAAAAAGATAAGCTAAAAAAGCTATTGGGCCCATAACTCAATTATGATTTAAATCTCTTTTTAATTAAATTAAATATATCAAAAATAGTTTTTGTGTTAGTAATCACCCTTAGTTCACTAATTTCTCTCAGAGTAAATAACTGATTCACTGTATGAATTTTCATAGAAACCTCTTTATTTATATTTATCCCCCTGATATCTAAAAATAAGGTAAATGATCAATCAATGAAATATTTCATTATTCAAAGTATGTCATCCTACATTCTTTTATTTTCAATTATATGAAACAGAATTAAAGAAAGAGACTTTAATAGAATTTTAGCATTGAGTAGTTTAATAATCAAAATTGGAATGCCCCCATTTCACGTTTGAAAGCCAGATGTTATAAAAAATTTAAAATGAACAGAATGTATGTTATTAACCACATTAATTAAAATCCCCCCAATGATTTTAATTAATAAGATAATTTATATACATTTATTAATTTTCCCACTTTTAGTTACCCTCATTGTAGGGAGAGTAAGTGGGGTTAATCAGTTAAATTTAAAAAAAATAATAGCTTATTCCTCCATTTTTAATATTTCATGAATAACCTCCTCATTCATGACAAGAAAAAAGGCTATAATTATGTTTTTAACCATTTACTCCTCCCTTAACGTCAGAGCTATACTATTTTTTTTAAACAACAACCTCATATTTGTTAATCAAATTAGACTAGCCCCAGTAAAAAAAAAAATAATTATTAATCTTAACCTGTTATCTATTAGAGGACTCCCCCCTTTAACTGGATTTTACCCTAAATGAATTATTTTAAATGAACTGGTTAAAACATCAGCCTTATTAACTGGTACTATAATTTTAACATCAATTTTATCTATTTTTATCTATATTCAAATTAACACATTTTCTTTTTCGAATCTGATTTCAAAGAAAAAAAATAACAAATTTTTTTTTACAAAAAATTTTTCAGCCCCCAATTTGATTATTTTACCAATTATAATGATTATGTGAACATTTTAAGTCTAAGAATTTAATTCTCCTTTAAATTTGCAATTTAAAATCACTTTTATAGAATACTAGACATTTCGCCTTGAAAAAGGCAAGGATTTAAGTTAAACAAACTATTAACCTTCAAAGTTAAAAATATTTATATAAAATTTAAACCTTAAAAAATCTTTTAATAGGAGAGTATCTACCCTTAAATAAATTTACAATTTATCACCTAAATCAGTCACCCTATCCATGAAAAAGTGACTTCTCTCAACAAATCATAGGGATATCGGAACCCTATATTTTATTTTAGGGGTATGATCCGGACTAATTGGTACAATAAGAAGAATTTTAATTCGATCTGAACTAACCCAGCCTGGTTCACTTATTAAAAACGACCAAATTTATAATGTATTAGTTACATCTCATGCATTTATCATAATTTTTTTTATAGTAATGCCTATTTTGATTGGAGGATTTGGAAATTGGCTTGTCCCTTTAATAATTGGAGCACCTGATATAGCTTTCCCCCGAATAAACAATATAAGATTTTGGTTACTTCCACCCTCCTTAATCTTACTAATTTCTAGTTCACTTGTTGGAACCGGCTCAGGTACAGGATGAACAGTTTACCCACCTCTATCGAGTGTCACCTCACACTCTGGGCCCTCAGTTGACCTAACCATTTTCTCCCTACACATCGCCGGGGTTAGATCAATTATAGGAGCCATCAATTTTATTTCAACAATTATTAATATACGGTCTAAAAATTTTTCGATAGAAAAAATACCCCTTTTCTGTTGATCAGTGTTAATTACAGCCGTACTACTTCTCCTTTCTCTGCCAGTTTTAGCAGGAGCAATCACTATATTATTAACAGACCGTAATTTAAACACTTCATTCTTTGACCCAACAGGGGGAGGAGACCCTATTCTATATCAACATTTATTTTGATTTTTTGGCCATCCAGAAGTTTATATCCTGATTCTCCCCGGATTTGGATTAATTTCCCATATCATTATACAAGAAAGAGGTAAACGTGAAACCTTTGGATCAATTGGTATAATCTACGCCATACTAGCTATTGGAATCCTAGGATTTATCGTTTGAGCACACCATATATTTACAGTAGGAATAGATATTGATACACGAGCGTACTTTACTTCAGCGACAATAATTATTGCTGTACCTACAGGAATTAAAATTTTTAGATGGATCGCCACCATTTACGGATCAAAAATTAATTTTTCCCCCCAAATAATTTGGTCTATAGGATTCATTTTGCTTTTTACAATTGGTGGTCTAACAGGAGTAATACTAGCAAACTCCTCAATCGATGTTGTTCTTCATGATACCTACTATGTAGTTGCTCACTTTCACTATGTTTTGTCTATAGGAGCCGTTTTTACAATTGTTGCCAGTTTTATCCACTGGTACCCAATTTTTACTGGAGTTGCCTTAAACAATAAATGACTAAAAATTCAATTTTTTTCTATATTTTTAGGAGTAAATTTAACATTTTTTCCGCAACATTTTCTAGGGCTTACAGGTATACCACGTCGATATTCTGATTACCCTGATATATACACCCTATGAAACTTAACGTCTTCAATCGGATCCATAATTTCATTAATTAGAATTTTACTATTAACATTTATTACTTGAGAAAGATTAGTTTATAAACGAAAAATTCTTTTTAAAACAAATATAGCGCAATCTTTAGAATGAAAAATAAATCTACCCCCGTCTGAACATGCATTTAATGAAACTCCCATTCTAGCAAAGTTCTAAAATGGCAGAATAGTGTAATGAATTTAAAATTCATTCATGAAATTTTAATTTCTTTTGGAAATTAAATGAACTAAATGCTTTCTGCCTGATGCATATAGCCCTAATATAGAACAGCTAGTATACTTTCATGATCACGCTATAACAATTATTATTTCAATCACTATTTTAATTTCATTTCTATTAAATTCATTAATTAATAATAAATTTACCAATCTTAATTTAAACGAGCATCAAATAATTGAAACCTGATGAACTGTTTTACCATCTATTGTATTATTTTTTATCGCAATTCCATCATTAAAAATTTTATATTCAATAGAAGAAATAATTAACCCATCAATTTCAATTAAATCAGTGGGTCATCAATGGTACTGATCTTATGAATATTCGGATAAAAAGTTTAAAGAATTTGAATCTTATATAAAGTACAACTTAAAAAAAGACTTTCGTCTTCTTGAAGTTGATAACAAAATTAAAGCCCCATTTTTAACACAAATTCGAATAATTTTTTCCTCAAGTGATGTTCTTCACTCATGAACTATTCCATGTTTAGGAATCAAAATAGATGCAGTCCCTGGGCGTCTTAATCAGTCAAGAATAATAATTAAAAAACCAGGCTTATTCATAGGACAGTGCTCAGAAATCTGTGGAACAAACCACAGATTTATACCTATTATACTGGAATCAATTAAATTATTAAAATTTATTAAATGAATCAATCAGTCATTAAGTGACTGAAATTAAGTAATGGTCTCTTAAACCAAATTATAGCAAGTTAAAGAATGCTCTTAATGGGAGAGTTTAGTTTAATAAAAACATTAAAATGTCAAATTAAAATTACTTAGTTGTATCTCTTAATTCCACAAATATCCCCATGTTCTTGAATATTAATTCTAACCACCTCTAACTTAACACTTTATATAATTAAAATAAGTTTATTTTTTGATAATAAATGTTAACCAATCTTTTTTCATCATTTGATCCTTCTACATCCTTCAATATTCAAACTAACTGAATTTTAACAATTTTAATTTTAATAATCTTGCCTAATAAATTTTGATTTGTTGAATCCCGAGTAACTATATTAAAAATAATTTTAGGGAATTTTATTGAAAAAGAAATAAAATTTATTTACTTTAATAAACAATTTATTTTAAACATAAAATCCATATTTTTATTAATTTTAACTATAAACTTAACAGGACTAACCCCCTATGTATTTACACCCTCTAGCCATGTTTCAGTTTCATTGGCCTTAGGTCTACCAATTTGAATTTCTTTAATAACATTTAGATGAACAAATTACACTAACCTAATATTTGCCCATCTTTTACCTGTTAGAACACCCACTTTAATCAGACCGTTTATAATTTTAGTTGAATCAATTAGTAACCTAATTCGACCAATTTCCCTCAGAGTACGTCTCACAGCCAATATGATTGCTGGACATCTCCTATTAACTCTTTTAGGTAACATTAACAGAATTAAAACAATTTGGTTAATTTTAATTTTACAAATCTCTATAATGATTTTTGAAATTGCTGTAGCAATAATTCAAGCATATGTGTTTACTATTTTAATAACTATATATTCATCAGAAATTCCTTATGAAAAAAAACCACCCATTTCACCTTGTTTCTAATAGTCCATGACCCATTTTAACTTCATTCGCAATTATAAATGTTTTAATTGGTTCAGTTAATGTGTTTTATAAAAAAGATGAATGATTTCTATTCTTTTCCTTTACAATCTTAAGATTAAGAGTATTCCAATGATGACGAGATGTAAAGCGTGAATCGTCAATTAAAGGTGATCATACAATTGTGGTAAAAAAAATAATTAAAATAGGAATAATTCTATTTATTGTTTCAGAGGTTATATTCTTTTTATCATTTTTTTGAAGTTTTTTTCACGCCAGATTAGCTCCTAGTGTAGAAATTGGATTGAAATGACCTCCTAAAGGTATTGTTCCTTTTAATCCAATAGAAATCCCCCTACTTAACACAATTGTATTATTAAGATCAGGAGCATCTATTACCTGAGCACATCAATCTTTATTAAGTAAAAATTTTAAACAAACAGTATTAAGAATATTAATTACCATTAAGTTAGGGATTTATTTTTCAATTCTTCAATGATGAGAATATGTTAATGCAAGATTTACTATCTCAGACTCAATTTTTGGGTCAACATTTTTTTTAACTACAGGATTTCATGGTATTCACGTGTTAATTGGAACTGCCTTCATTATAGTAGCCTTACAAAGAATTACTTCTCTAAAATCTAATATGATCAATCACTTAAGTATAGAATTATCAGCATGGTACTGACACTTTGTAGATGTTGTATGACTATTCCTTTACTTAGTAATTTACTGATGAAACAAGTTTTTCTTTAGTATAATCAAGTATATTTAACTTCCAATTAAAAGGTTTCATTTTAAAGAAAAAATTAAATTATTTCAAAGAATTATTATAAGATTTTTATTACTTAGAATTCTTGCTATTTTTTCATTTTTACTATCAAAAAAAACAAACTTAGATATTAATAAGACATCTCCATTCGAGTGTGGATTTAGAAACTTCAATTCAAGACGTTTATCATTTTCTATTCACTTTTTTATAGTTGCTATTATTTTCCTAATATTTGATATTGAAGTGGCAATTATATTACCAATTTTTATTTCATTTAAATTTATAAAAGTTTATCAATGAATATTAACAAGATTGACAATTACTACAATTATTACTTATGGACTTTATCATGAATGAATTAATGGAGTAATTGAATGATCTAAGTAGGAGAATAGTTAATCATAACATTTAAATTGCAATTAGAAGGTACAAAGTTGTTTCTCTTAATGTAGTAAAGAAGTAAAATTACAATTAATTTCGACTTAATTTTAGAGAATTAATCTCCATACTTTAACTAAAGCTAAAAAGAAGCGTTTTACTGTTAATAAAAAAATTGATTTAAATCTAGTTAAAAGAAGTTTTTTAGGAGCCGCTAACTACTTTTAAACATTAATTTGTTAACTTCTTGTTTATGTAGTTTAACAAAAAACAAGTTATTTTCAATAACTAGAAAAAGAAATTTCTTAAACTCATTTAAGACGTAAGACACGTATTTAATCATTTTCAATGATTAGCTTTAATAATTAAGCTACCTAAATAAACTATTAATACAATTAATAAAAATAAAATAAAAGAAATTAAATAAAGTTTTATTGAGTTTAAAGTAAACAAATTTAAATATAAATTTAAACTTTTGCTTAATTCTATTAAAGTTGAACAAATCAAGAATTCAGTTCAAGTAGAATCAACTACTATAAATAAAGTGTAGCTAAAAGTAAAAAACTTAGACACAATATAAGTTGAAGAAAAAAAAGGTAAAAACCATATTATACCTAAAAAATAAATTGTAAACCCACAAGAATTTAAAGTTATTGAATTAAATGAGTTTAAAAAAATTAAAAAATAAGAAAAAAAGAAAATAGTTATAAACTTAAAATATTCATCAAATACATTTACATAACATAGATCTATCAACCAAAATATTATAGACCCAAAAGGCAAAGAAACTATTAAAAGTACAAAACAAGAAATCTTTATATAATAATTATCTAATAAACTGTATATGGGTAAAGATAATGACGCTACAAAAAGAAAATAAAATAAACGTAAAGAATAAATTAAAGTTAAAAATAAAGAGAAAAAAAAAGTTATTAAATAAAAAAAATTTAATTCACCTAAAATCACTAATTCAATAATAAAATCTTTAGAAAAAAACCCTGAATAAAATGGAACACCGCATAATCTAAATAAAGAAATTAAAAAACATGAACTGATTAGAGGTCTTTGATAACCTAAGCCTCCTATATATCGAATATCCTGTGAACCATTAAACCCTCTGATAAAAACACCTGAACAGAGAAAAAGAAGTGACTTAAATACAGCATGAATAAGTAAATGAATAAAAGATAAATAATATGAACCTATTAAAACAGAAAAAATTATAAATCTTAGCTGACCTATTGTAGAGAAAGCAATCACTTTTTTTAAATCATTTTCATAAAGAGCCCCAAATCCAGATAACATAATTGTTAAAAGACTTAAATTTATTAAAATATTAAAAAAAAAAGGACTTAAAAAATTATGAAAACGAATAATTAAATAAACACCTGCAGTAACTAAAGTTGAAGAATGAACTAAAGATGAAACAGGGGTAGGGGCAGATATAGCCGCAGGTAACCAACTAGAAAAAGGAAACTGTGCACTCTTAGTTAAACAAGCCATAATAAGAAAAATTATTATAAAAAAATTTAAGTCATTAAATCTAAATAAATATAAATAATGTCAAGACCCATAATTTAAACATCAACAAATTCTGAAAATTAAAAATAAATCCCCTAAACGATTAATAAATAAAGTTAAATAGCCAGATCTCAGTCTAGTATCTCTTTGATAATAAATAACTAAACAATAAGAAACCAACCCTAACCCGTCTCAACCTAAAATTAAACATATTAAATCAGGTATAACAATTAAAAAAAATATTCTACAAACAAATAAAAAAACCATTAAATAAAAACGTAAAATATTGTAATCTCCAGTCATATAACCTAAACTATATAAAAAAACACATCCGGAAATTAAAAAAACTACAGATAAAAATATAAATCTTAACCAATCCAATATAAATACAAAACTAAAGTTACATGAATTTAATACTAAAAAATTGTAATAAATTAATATTCTTATATTAAATAAATGACTATACAAACCTAAGATAAAAAAAATAAAAAAAAATATAAAAAAAAAAAAATTAATATTTAAAACAAATAACACTACCAATTTCTGATGAATCTTTATTATCACAAAATAAAATTTTTATTAAACTAAATTGATTTAAAAACTAAAAAAAAAATCTAAATTTAAAAAAAATGTATAAAGAGGAAATAAATGTATAAAAAATAAATAAAACTCGCGAACAATTCCTGAATCCAAAATGTATAATAATCCTGAAGTTACCCCATGAGAAATGAAACTAAAAAAAGTAACTATAGCACAAGCAGAGAAAAATAAAGAAAAAAAAATTAAAAGAAAAGTAAAAGAATCTCAACTTAAAAGTGATATACAAATAAAAATTTCAGAAATTAAGTTGAGTCTGGGTGGAAAAGAAATATTACTTGAAATTAAAAAAAAAAAAAATATTATAAAGGAAGGACAAAAATTAATTAAACCCTTAATTAATAGTAAGCTACGAGATCTTAAACGATCAAATAAACATCCTACAAAATAAAAAAGACCCGAAGAAACAAGACCATGTCTTATTATTAAAAATAAAGAACCTAAAAATGCTATAGAAGTTAAAGTTATTAAACCACAAATTACTAAACTTATGTGACTCACAGAAGAATAAGCAACTAAAACCTTTATATCTGTCTGTAGTAAAGTAAATAAACTTACATATAAAGCCCCCAATAAACTTAGTCTAATAAAAAAAAAAGAATTTAATTTAACCATATTTATAAATAAATAAAAAACTCGTATAAGACCATAACCTCCTAATTTTAGTATAACCCCGGCAAGAATTATTGAACCACAAGAAGGGGCCTCTACATGAGCTTTTGGTAGTCATAAATGAAATATAAATATAGGTAACTTTACTAAAAAAGAAAATATAAAAAAGATATATAAATAAAAATTATCAGAAAAATATCTTATACCAAAATAAAAATAACCTAAAGAGTTATTTAAGAACAGAATAATCAATAGTAAAGGTAAAGAACTAAATAAAGTATAAAAAAAAAAATATAATCTAGCAAAAATACGCTCTGGCTGGTAACCTCAACCGTAAATTAAAAGAAAAACAGGTAAAACTCTACTCTCAAAATAAATATAGAATCTAAAAAAATCCAATGATGAAAAGCAAAGAATAAGAAAAAAACTTATCAACAATACTAAGAACTGTAAATAGGAAAAATAGAGATTCTTTAAATTTATTATACCGTATATTATTAAAATCACTAACCAAAAAGTTAAAAAAATTATACAAAAGGAAAAATAATCTAAACCTAAATTTAATCTAATTGAACAAAAAAAACCTATAAAATTAAACTTAAATACAAAAAAAATAAAAAGAAAAAAAAAACTATAAATTATAGTAAAAAAATTTAACTTTAGTCTAATGAGGGTCATAAAAAAAATAAATAAAAGAATACTTAACATAAATTAAATCTTCTTAAATAAGAAATATTCATTTTACGAACCAAATAAACTAATAAAGATAAACCCAGGCTAGACTCAATTACACCTAAAATTAAATAAATTAAACCTAATCTGAATTCAAATATAAAAAAATTTAAATAAAAATATAATAAACCAAATAAAGTAATAAAAATAAATTCCAAACTAATCAAACTTATAAGATAATGCTTACGAACTAAAACTAAACAAATTAAATTTAAAAATATTATAAAAAAAAATAAATACATAAGTTTCAGTTAATTAAATTTACTTAACTTTAAATTAAGAACAAACTGAATTAAAATAATTAATTACAGATTATTAATAAATGCATTAGCTAGAATATGAATAAAACATCCAATTAGTTTAGGATCCTTATTAATAATTCAATCAATTTCTACATCAATTTTAACAATTATTTTAACAAAAAATTCCTGATATTCAATAATTTTATTTATTACATTTAGAAGAGGGCTTATAATTATATTTATATACATGTCAAGAATTTCGTCTAATGAAAAATTTAGTTGATCAACTAAAATTAGAGGATTTTTAATTCTATCTTTAACAATAATTTGTCTAATTAAAATAGATAAAATTTTCATTTTCAACCATAATTGAATAGAAAAAAAAATCTATTTTATAGAAAATGAAGAAATTAAATCTATCTATAAAAACCTAAACTCAAACAAATTTTTTATTTTCACCTTAGTAACTTTATTAATTTTAATTTCATTAATCAGTGTTTCAAACCTAATTAGATCCTTTGAAGGCCCATTAAAAATAACTTATGAAAACCAATTATAACCATTAACTTAAATGTAATTTAAATTAAAAATTTATTAATTAATTTAAATTTAATTTTTTTTTAAAAAAAAAAAAAAAAAAAAAAAAAAAAATTCAGTCAAACACATGTGCTTCTTCAATATCCAAAATTAAAATTTTAATTAAACTATCAACTGAAAAATTTAATAGTTTAAAAAAAAACGCTGGTTTTGTAAACCGTAAATAGATTATTCTTTAAATTAACCTATGAAAAAAAACTTTAAATTCATCAACAGATTCTTAATTAATCTACCTACACCATCTAATATTTCTTATTGATGAAACTTGGGATCAATCCTAGGGGTTTGTCTATTAATTCAATTAATTTCAGGAGTATTTTTATCAATACACTACACCCCAAACGTTAATAACGCTTTCAATAGAATAATTCATATTACTCGAGATGTTAACTTTGGGTGGTTATTCCGAATTATTCACGCCAACGGAGCTTCTTTATTTTTTTTCTTCATTTTCCTTCATACAGGACGGGGTATATACTATGGATCTTTTATAAAAGTAAAAGTCTGAATTTCAGGAACTTTCATTATATTAACTTTAATGGCAACTGCCTTTTTAGGATATGTCCTCCCTTGAGGTCAAATATCATTTTGAGGGGCTACAGTAATCACTAACCTATTATCGGCTGTTCCTTATTTAGGTGATACTTTAGTGAGTTGAATTTGAGGGGGGTTCTCTGTTGAAAATCCTACTCTTAACCGATTCTTTTCTTTTCATTTTATTTTACCTTTTATTTTATGTTTAATAATTTTAATTCACTTAATCTTTTTACATGAAAAAGGGTCATCAAACCCCCTTGGGTTAAAGAATAAAGTAGACAAAATTAGTTTTCACCCTTATTTTTCAATTAAAGACATTTATGGATTTATAATTGTTATTTTAATATTTTTATTTGTTAATTTTAAAACACCTTTTCTATTCAATGACCCTGAAAATTTCACACCAGCCAACCCTATAGTGACTCCTCCTCATATCCAGCCTGAATGATACTTTTTGTTTGCTTATGCAATTTTACGTTCTATCCCTAACAAACTAGGAGGAGTTTTAGCTCTTGTAATGTCAATTGTTATTATTTTAAGATTACCATTAACTATAAATTTAAAATTTAAAAGATCTAGAATATATTTTATAAAAAAAATTTTGTTTATAATTTTTTGCAGAACATTTTTTCTTCTCACCTGAATCGGGGCCAAACCAGTAGAACCCCCCTATATTCTTTTAGGTCAAATTCTCACTATTGTGTATTTTTCTTACTTTTTAGTTAACCCCTTCCTAAGTAAAATCATTAAATAGTTAAATATAAATATATCTTGAAAATATATGTGAAAATTAAATTTTTATTAACTTTACTAGAATAAATGGAACTAGTAAATCAAAATTATTAAAACTAAAAAAATAAAAAAATAATGAAGAGTTACAGGTAAATAGATTTTTCAACAAATTATTATAAGCTTATCATAACGGAGGCGTGGAAAAGACCCACGAATTCAAATAAAACCAAAATTTATAACTATTATTTTAAAGAAAAAACTCAGTGAAAAAAAGTCACCACCTATAAATATTAAAACTAAAATTAAACTTATAAAAATTATATTTATGTATTCAGTTAAAAAAATAAAAGAAAAGTTAAAAGAACTATACTCCGTATTAAAACCAGATACTAGTTCAGACTCCCCTTCGGAAAAATCAAAGGGTGATCGATTAGTTTCCGCCAAAACGCAAGAAAATAAAATTAAAAATAAAGGGTAACCTAAAATAAGGAGTCAGTTAAAAATTTGCACGAAATAAAAGTTTATTAAATTAAAACTAGAAAAAAAAAAAATTAAATTAAATAAAACTAAAAATATACAAACTTCGTAAGAAACACTCTGAGCAACTGAACGAAGACACCCAATCAAAGAATAAGAAGAATTTGAAGCTCATCTTGATATAAGAATTCCGAAAACTATAAACCCTGAACAAACAATAAAAAAAAGTAAGCCTAAAGAAAAATTAATTAAATTAAAAATATTGGGGTAAAGAGTTCATAAATTTATAGAAACTATTAAACCAAATAGAGGTATAAGATAATAAATTAGTAAATTTCCAAAATAAATATAATAAGACTCTTTGGAAAAAAGTTTAATTGCATCTCTAAAAGGCTGAAGAATCCCAATAAACCCAACCTTAAATGGGCCCCTTCGAATTTGGATAAAACCCAAAACCCTTCGTTCTAACAAAACATAAAAAGCCACTGAAATCAACACAAACAAAATTAAAATTAAGAAATTTAAAATAAACATATACTAACTGTATATATTACATTTTTAAATTCTAAATTTAAAGCACTTTTCTGCCAAATCAGCAGAAAGTCTTTCCAGCTTAAAAGTCCTTTCGTACTAATTAAATGAAAGAATAAATAGATAGAAACCAACCTGGCTTACACCGGTTTGAACTCAAATCATGTAATTTTTTAAAGGTCGAACAGACCTAAAATTTTTATTTTCTGCTCCAAAATTAAAAATTAATTCAACATCGAGGTCGCAAACAAGTTTATCTATATGAACTATACAAACTTATTACGCTGTTATCCCTAAGGTATCTTATTTTAATAACCTAAATTTTAGGTTCAAAAAAAATCATTGATTAATGTAGATATTTTACAAAGTTTAAAAATTTTGTATGTCACCCCAACAAAAAATTTTTATTAAACGAAAATTAAATAAACCGAAATGTATTTATTTTAAAAAATTTAAAGATCTATAGGGTCTTATCGTCCCATTTAAAAATTTTAGCTTTTTAACTAAAAAATTAAATTAATTTAATTAATATAATAAAGTGCTTTTCTTGTTAAACCATTCATTCAAGACCTCAATTAAAAGACTAATTACTATGCTACCTTTGTACAGTTAAAATACTGCAGCTATTTAAAGTTATTCACTGAGCAGGCCCAACTTTTAATATAAATTCTAAAAGAAATGTTTTTGTTAAACAGACAGAAAATTCATTTGCCGAATTCATAATATCAAAATTTAAAATTACTAATTTAATCATTATTATGAATTTTAATAGTTAAAATTAATAATTTTGTAATTTTTTAAAATAAGAATCAGTCAGAGAATAATTTAAAACAAACTTATTTAGATAAAAAATTTTAATCCTACAATTTCCCCCCCCAAAGAAAATTTATAAAAATTAAATTAGATTAACCCAATATAAATTAGTGCATAATATTATCAACAAAAAGTAAGATTAAACTAATAATAATTCACCTAAATTGAATTTATTTTCAAAATAACCAGATATACATTAAAACGATTTTCTTTTCAAAACGTAATTCATTTTTTCAATAATTTTGATACAATAAAAGCCTAATGAATTAAAATCTTTAACCTTCGGGAAAACTAAACTAACTAAACCAAATTAATTAACCCTGATACAAAAGGTACAATACTATAATTTCCTTATTAATAATTTTTTATTCAACTATACCCCCTTTACAGTTGAAATTTTAAAAAATTACAGTTTAAGAGAAAAAACAATAAATAATTTTGATTAATTTAAATTGAATAGAAATAAATATAAATTGTTCAGACAAAACTGAATCGAACAGTTTATAGTAATTATTGTAAAAAATTATTTCGCCTAGAATTCATCTGCTAGACACATTTTCCAATACGTCTACTTTGTTACGACTTGTCTCACTAGATGAGAATGACGGGCGATATGTACATAATTCAGAGCATTATTCTAATTTTTTAATAAAAAATTATACTTTTAAATCCAATTTTATTCTCGTTTTAATAAGAAACCCACAAACATATATTGATGTAACCCATTAAACCCTCAATACAACTGCACCTTGACCTAAATTAAGATTTAACTAAAAAGAAGAAAATTAACCTCAAAATATATTCAGTTATAGAGATATACAAGAAAATTAAGGTTTTTAAAATCGTGGATTATCGAATTAATTCACAGGTTCCTCTAAAAAGGTTAAAAAACCGCCAAATCAATTTAATTTATTGTGTAATCAAAATCCTAAATAGACTTTTAATTAAATTTGAATAATAGGGTATCTAATCCTAGTTTAAACCCAAAATTTTGAAAATATAATATATAAAATTAACTTTAATTTATTTCACCCCCATTAAAATAAATCAAATAAAATTATTATTTACACTCCCCATTAAAATCAAAGACTCAAGGATGATGTGTAACCGCGAATGCTGGCACATCATTTTACTCCTTTGTATTAAATTAACTAAAATTACCCCCCAATAATTTTATTAATTTTAAATACTGAAAATAACCAATGCAACTTTTTAAACCACCCCCCTATTTAAAATTTTACATCTATTTTCATTTAAAAACCTTCGCTCTTATTTTGATCTAATAATTCTTTCGTAATAGTTTTAACAACGGTACCAAGTGGCACTTTTTTTTAACCTAAAATCTTATAGAAATCAATTTTTTTGTCAAATTTTTAATTTTTAAAAATTTCAACTTTTTTAATTTATTTTTGTATAAGATTTACGCTTTTTTATAAATTTTTTAGAATCCGTTTTTTTTTTTTTTTTTTTAGACACTCAACTCAACTTAATTTCTATTTAAATTTAATTTAGTATAATAAAGTCTACTATAAGTATTTTTAAATTATTTATTGTGTAATTTTTATAGTTGAAGATTGAATTAATTAAATTTAACCATTTTCTGTAGAATATTTTAAACGTATCATCAATTTAGATAAATTGAAAAATACATATACAAAATTTCATTAATCATCTAAATTCAGTATTATATATATATAAGTTTCAATATATACATATTAATTAGTTTGTATAAAAAATATTCATTTTTTAATTTTTATACATCTATATATATATATATTAATATTTAAATAATTAATTACTATATATTGTATAAATATATTAATACCAATTAAATAGGAAATATAGATCAATTAGATACATACAATAAGTTTTTTTTTTTTTTTTTTTTTTTATTAATAAATTTATTTAATTTAGAATAATTATTTGATATTAGTTAGATATAATATATATTTATTAAATTTTAATTATTATATATAATATTATTTAATTAATAACAATATTTATAATAATATATATATAATTATTATTATTAATTAATTCATTATATTAATATATATATATATTATTATTATATATATTTATATTATATAATACATATATATATTTAGTTTATATATATATATATATTAATATATAATAATTATTTTATATATATATTAATATTTAATCTTTATATTATATATATATAAATTATTAATAATATTATGATATTTTAATTAAAATATATTTTATATTATTATATATATATTAATAAAATAATCAATTAAAATAATTTAAATAAATGTATATTATATATATAATTTTCTTATTAGATATTTTCTTTTTAAATTTAGTTTCGTTTTATAATAATATTTACTTTAATATTAATTTATAGATAATCAACATAAATAAATATAGTTAATTAATAATAATTAAATTAATATTAATTAATAAATTATTTAATATAAAATCAAGCAAAAAGCGAAAAATTAGGTCATTTTTGGTGCAATTTTTTCAAAATTTTTGCACACGATTTTTGGAAAAAATGTCACGATTTTTGGAAAAAATGTCACGATTTTGGGAAAAATGTCACGATTTTTGGAAAAAATGTCACGATTTTTGGAAAAAATGTCACGATTTTTGGAAAAAATGTCACGATTTTTGGAAAAAATGTCACGATTTTTGGAAAAAATGTCACGATTTTTGGAAAAAATGTCACGATTTTTGGAAAAAATGTCACGATTTTTGGAAAAAATGTCACGATTTTTGGAAAAAATGTCACGATTTTTGGAAAAAATGTCACGATTTTTGGAAAAAATGTCACGATTTTTGGAAAAAATGTCACGATTTTTGGAAAAAATGTCACGATTTTTGGAAAAAATGTCACGATTTTTGGAAAAAATGTCACGATTTTTGGAAAAAATGTCACGATTTTTGGAAAAAATGTCACGATTTTTGGAAAAAATGTCACGATTTTTGGAAAAAATGTCACGATTTTTGGAAAAAATGTCACGATTTTTGGAAAAAATGTCACGATTTTTGGAAAAAATGTCACGATTTTTGGAAAAAATGTCACGATTTTTGGAAAAAATGTCACGATTTTTGGAAAAAATGTCACGATTTTTGGAAAAAATGTCACGATTTTTGGAAAAAATGTCACGATTTTTGGAAAAAATGTCACGATTTTTGGAAAAAATGTCACGATTTTTGGAAAAACGTCAAGGTTTAGAGTAAATATTTAACGTAATTATTAAAATAATTACTATAAATAAATTGTAAAATTTATTTAAAAACCCCTAAAAAACCGTCTAATTTTAACACAAAAACTACCAACATTTTGGCCTAACCTCAAACTGGACCCGTTGTTATAATTATTTCAAAAAAATAAAAAAAAATTTAAAATTTTACCGAAAACCATTTTAAAAACTCCAAAAAAAAATTTTAAAAAATTCCGAAAAAAATTAAAAAATTCCGAAAAAAAATTAAAATTTAATGTCAAGAAAGTAAAATAAAAGACATTTGTAGAATTATTTCAAA